AAATAAAGATTTAAACAAATCGAATTTCTCTGAATTGGATTTATTACTCAAAGTAAAAGATAATTCTAAAAAACACAACAGATATAATCTTTTATCACATAAATCCATTAATTATAGCTATAGCGGCGATAAGAAAAAAATTGGTTTTAATTACAAAACCGATAAAATGAAAAGGGAATTCTTTCATATCTTAAGAGGTACACCTTCGCTAAGTATACCTAACTCTAATTTCCCGAATTCTCTAGAAAATTTCCAAAATTCTCTACAATCAGAGGGGATTGCCGATTCTCTAGAAACAGAGGACTTTCTATTTTTTCTAGAATTAGAGGGGATTCCCGAATCGGAGTGCGTTCCAGGTTTTCTAGAAGCAGAGAATCCTGCCAAATATCTAGTATCACAGAAGTCTTTTGTTGCCGATTATCTAGAATCAGAGGCTCTTTTCGATATGGAGAAAAGCCCGAAGAGAAAATATTTGGATTGGAGAATTTTCCATTTTTGTCTTACAAACAAAGAAAAAATGGAATTCTGGATTAATATTGAAAAAAACAACGAAAATACTGAAACGGAGAGTAAGGGGAATAAATATCAAATAATTGAGAAAGACGGTGACCGAGATCGTTTTTGTGACAAAGATATTTTGTATCCTATGCTTGTCAAAAGAGGTCAAGAATTTGTAAAAAGACACCCACCTGAGTTAGATTGGATGGGAATGAATGACGAAATAGTATACTGTCTCGTATCAAATTTTGAATTGGGGTTCTTTTTTTCAAAATTCGACAAACTTTACAACGCATATAAGAGAAGACCGTGGGTAATACCAACCCAATTACTTCTTTTCAATTATAAAGAAACTCGATTTCAGAACCCAGTGAATCTTCAATCAATTCTCAGAATACCAAAGAGAACCACCAGGAGAACAAGAAACACCAGTAGAAGACTAATCACCAGTAGAAGCGTAATCACCAGTAGACCAAAAATAAAAAACGCCAAGAGAAGAATAATCATCAGGAGACCACAAACCAGGAGCAGAATAATCATCAGTACACCACAAAGCACCAGGAGAAGGAGAACAAAAAACACCAGTAGAACAGGAAACACCAGTAGAACAGAAAACACCGGTTGGCGGAATTTTCTTTTGAGTCCACTCAAACGGCGAGCTCACCAGCCATTCAGAGCGACCATAGATGCTAAGGATGTAGACGAAAGCATTTCGTCGAATATCCAAACATATACTTACCTGCTAAAAGACAAGGCCTTCTTTCAAAAGGACAAAACAAAGAAAAATCTATGGATTAAATCCTTGATTCGACGAAGAGAATTTAATGTGGACATTTTTGCTTTTCGGAGTCAAAAGAAAAATGCTCGGCTTAAGGATAGGACTAGGGGAGATCTAAAATTGATCTCTAGAGGAAGATTGGTTGTTGAGATTCCGCGTGTACCGAAAAAAAACAAGACGAAGCTTAATGGAAAATTTCTTATGTATCAAACCATAGCTATTTTATTGGTTCATAAGACCAAACAACAAATTAATCAAGGATGCGGAGAAAAAAGCTATATTAATAAAGAGAATTTTTGCAAATCTATTGAAAGACTTAAAAGTATAATTGGATTTAGAAAGAAAAAAGATTTTCTTGTTCCTGAAAATCTTTTATCCACTAGAAGTCGTAGAGAGTTGAGAATTCTACTCTCTTTCAATTCAAAAAAAGAAAATGATATTCATATGAATACAGAACTTTTCAAAAGTAATAATAGAAAAAACTGCAGCCGCTTTGACATTATAGAAAAAAGTCAATATGACATTATAGAAAAAAGTCAATATTTTGATAGAGAGAAAAAGAAACTACTTCAATTCAAACTTTTTCTTTGGCCCAATTTTCGATTCGAAGATTTAGCTTGTATGAACCGCTTTTGGTTTAATACAAATAATTCCAGTCGGTTCAGTATGTTAAGGATACGTATCTATCCACAATTGAAAATGAAATAAAGGTACGTTTGTCATATATATATATTCTATAGCATATCTGATCTAATATAGGAAAACAAGGATATAGACACATTCCTTGTTTTCCATTCTATATTCTATTCTGATACCTGGAATTCGATTGCCTATCAATTCTATCTAGAAAGGAAGCCATGGAATTTACTTTGAGATACAAAATTTTCTCTTTTGTAAGTGAAGAGATATACTATCCTTTTTTATTTCTAGCCAACTAAAAAAAAAGAAAAAAAAATTGTATTAATTAATAAGAAATTCTATTTGACAAAATTCGGAATTGCTAACGAATTGAAGATTTTTGTGTATAAAAAGAAAAATGAATTGACATTCTTATTTATTATTCTTATTCCATTTTTTGTTATTATTCCTGATCAATAAAACTATTTTAAAAATGGGCGGTAGGAGGAGGATTTCATTTTATGGTAAAAAATTCACCCATCTTTATTTCAAAAGAGGAAAACCCCGGATCCGTTGAATTTCAAATAATAAGCTTTACTAATAGGATACGAGGACTTACTTCACATTTTCAATTGCATAGAAAAGACTATTTATCTCAAAGAGGTTTGCGGAAAATTCTAGAAAAACGACGACGGCTACTATCTTATTTGGCAAAGAAAAACCCACTAGGTTATAAAAAATTAATTAGCGAGTTGGATATTCGGGAGTCAAAAACGCGGCGGTAATTTGAAATTTAATTATTTGATTTATTCGATCTTGAATTTTGATGAATTTCTTTTCGTCTTCAGCAATTCATAGAAGAATGAATCGAGGAAATCACTATGAATGTACCAGCTAAAAGAAAAGATTTTATGATAGTCAATATGGGTCCCCATCACCCATCAATGCACGGTGTTCTTCGACTCATCCTTACTCTAGACGGTGAAGATGTTATTGACTGTGAACCAATATTAGGTTATTTACACAGAGGAATGGAAAAAATTGCGGAAAACCGAACAATTATACAATATTTGCCTTATGTAACACGTTGGGATTATTTAGCGACTATGTTCGCAGAAGCAATAACAGTAAATGGACCAGAACAGATTGGAAATATTCAAGTACCTAAAAGAGCCAGCTATCTCAGAGTAATTATGTTAGAGTTAAGTCGTATAGCTTCTCATCTGTTATGGCTTGGTCCTTTTATGGCGGATATTGGTGCACAAACTCCTTTTTTCTATATTTTTAGAGAAAGAGAGTTAATATATGATTTATTTGAAGCAGCTACAGGTATGAGAATGATGCATAACTATTTTCGTATCGGAGGAGTAGCAGCAGATCTGCCTTATGGTTGGCTAGATAAATGTTTAGATTTTTGTGATTATTTTTTAACAAGAATTGCTGAATATCAAAAACTTATCACACGAAATCCCATTTTTTTAAAACGAGTTGAGGGAGTGGGTATTATTAGTGCAGAGGAAGCAATAAACTGGGGGTTGTCGGGACCAATGTTACGAGCTTCTAGAATACAATGGGATCTTCGTAAAATCGATCATTATGAGTGTTATGATGAATTTGATTGGGAAGTCCAATGGCAAAAAGAAGGGGATTCATTATCTCGTTATTTGGTCCGAATTGGTGAAATGACTGAATCCATAAAAATTATTCAACAAGCTTTGGAAGGAATTCCAGGGGGGGGTCATGAAAATTTAGAAACCAGACGTTTGGATTTTTATAGAAAAAGTGATCCAGAATGGAACGATTTTGAATACCGATTCATTAGTAAAAAAGCTTCTCCTACTTTTGAATTGACCAAACAAGAACTTTATGTAAGAGTAGAAGCCCCAAAGGGAGAATTGGGAATTTTCTTGATAGGGGATCAGACTGGGTTTCCTTGGAGATGGAAAATTCGTCCGCCGGGTTTTATCAATTTGCAAATTCTTCCTCAATTAGTTAAAAGAATGAAATTGGCTGATATTATGACAATATTAGGGAGCATAGATATCATTATGGGAGAAGTTGATCGTTGAAATGATAATTGATACAACAAAAGTACAAGCTATTAATTCCTTTTCCAAATGGGAATCCTTAAAGGAGGCTTTTGAAATTGTGTGGGTACTTGGTCCTATTTTGACTCTTGTATTGGCAATAACGATAGGCTTACTAGTAATTGTGTGGTTAGAAAGAGAAATATCTGCAGGGATACAACAACGCATTGGGCCTGAATACGCTGGACCATTAGGAGTTCTTCAAGCTCTAGCGGATGGAACCAAACTACTTTTCAAAGAAAATCTTTTTCCATCTAGAGGGGATACTCGTTTGTTCAGTATCGGACCGGCCATAGCAGTCATATCGACTCTATTAAGTTATTCAGTGATTCCTTTTAGTTATCATCTTGTTTTAGCGGATCTAAATATCGGTATTTTTTTATGGATTGCCATTTCAAGCACAGCTCCCCTTGGACTTCTTATGTCGGGATATGGATCAAATAATAAATATTCCTTTTTAGGTGGTCTACGAGCTGCCGCTCAATCCATTAGTTATGAAATACCATTGACTCTTTGTGTATTATCCATATCTCTACGTGCGATTCGTTAAAAAACCTTTGCTATCCACCCCTTTATTTATTTATTTATTTTTTCTTTTTTTTTTTTTAGGAAATAAAGAGGAGAAATCATTTGAAGGAATATCCTCTCATTTTATATTCATCATTTGAATTGATGAACTAAATTTGATAGCTATATGAGTGAAAGAAAACAGCTTTGAAATTTGCAGTAAAAAAATCGAGACTCATTTCTGATGTACAAGAATAATACAAAAATAAACATAAGAAAATGAGACCATTTGCCCCAAGATTGGTTGATTAATCATCCTGGCTTGAAGCGGGTTCAAAAAACGGACTCTATTGAGTTTTTTCTAAGTATTACCATAATGCAAACGAACAATTGAAGACAAATGTGTGCGTGGTTAGGAACACCAAGATACACAAAGGATTAGTAATCGAGATTTTGGAAATTATCCAATTAGGGTATTTCTTCATAATATAATAAAGAATATTAATTGGGGCTTTCAATTAGTAGAAATGCTAAAGCAGTACTCCCCAAGATTCCGATTCAGAGTATGCTCCTACCGCATGATTAAAGAAATAACTATCAAAAACGAAAGAATCCTTTCTTTTTTTTTAGAAAGAAGAATAGAAACGAAAAAGGATCCTTTGTTCTTCTTTTTTTCTTATATCTATTTATATTCGTACAAATCGAATTCATATCATAATTCATGAACTAAACTAATAGAATGTCTAATTCTTTTTCGTAATTGAAAACTAAAAGTTTCAATATATATTGACATTTCTGCAACGAGTATTTTATTGAAGGATAAAAGTTATTGCTAAAGAAATAAAAAGAAAAATTTTGAAAGGATAAGATTGATTCCGAAGTACTTTTTTAGTATTCTAACAGACGGAATTTCATTGGTCGAATTTGGGAATGTTTCATAGATTTTAATCTTATTTATATTACAAATAGATACAAATATGTGGAGAGAAATAATATAATCTAGTCCTTATATTTTTTTATGACCTTCGAGGAGCCGTATGAGGTGAAAATCTCATGTACGGTTCTGTAATAGCGATAGTAACAGTGATGTTATCATCGACTATGATTATCTAACAGTTTAAGTACAGTTGATATAGTTGAGGCACAATCAAAATATAGTTTCTGGGGGTGGAATTTATGGAGACAACCTGTAGGGTTTATCATTTTTTTTATTTCTTCCCTAGCGGAATGTGAGAGATTGCCTTTTGATTTACCAGAAGCGGAAGAAGAGTTAGTAGCAGGTTATCAAACTGAATATTCGGGTATAAAATTTGGTTTATTTTATATTGCTTCCTATCTAAACCTATTAGTTTCTTCCTTATTTGTAACAGTTCTTTACTTAGGCGGTTGGAATATCTCTATTCCATACATATTCGTTCCGGAATTTTTTGAAATAAATAAAATAAGTGAAGTCTTTACAATAACAATAGGTATTTTTATTACATTGGTTAAAACTTATTTGCTCTTATTCATTTCTATCACAACAAGATGGACTTTACCTAGACTAAGAATGGACCAACTATTAAACCTTGGCTGGAAATTTCTTTTACCTATTTCTCTTGGTAATCTATTATTAACAACCTCTTTTCAACTCCTTTCACTCTAAAAGCAAGATTTTTCTATATTCATGACTTGTCTCAAACAAGATAAAGAAACAAACATAAAATTATTCATAAAAATTCACGATATGCTCCCCATGGTAATTGGGTTCATTAATTATGGTCAACAAACCATACGAGCTGCAAGATACATTGGTCAAAGTTTCATGATTACCTTATCTCACGCAAATCGTTTACCGGTAACTATTCAATATCCTTATGAAAAATTAATCACATCCGAGCGTTTCCGCGGTCGAATCCATTTCGAATTTGATAAATGCATTGCTTGTGAAGTATGCGTTCGCGTATGTCCTATAGATCTACCTGTTGTAGATTGGAAATTGGAAACTGACATTCGAAAAAAACGGTTGTTTAATTACAGTATTGATTTTGGAATCTGTATATTTTGTGGCAACTGCGTTGAGTATTGCCCAACAAATTGTTTATCAATGACTGAAGAATATGAGCTTTCCACTTATAATCGTCACGAATTGAATTATAATCAAATTGCTTTAGGTCGTTTACCAATGTCAGCAATTGAAGATTATACAATTCGAACTATTTTTAATTCACCTGAAAAAAATGGATAAATTGCCTTTGATTAATGGATTAATGATTAAAGATTCATTAAATAAAGATTAATTAAAGAAAGAACAATTTTGAATTATTACATTAAAAATTAAGATTTCTATATTTAGAATTTCTATATTTCTATCTATCTATACTTATATATATATATATAGATAGATAGATATTTTTTATCTAAACTTAAAGATTTATAAGTATAGAATGAGGTTTCTTTCATTTTTTTTGGTCAATAACTACAAAAACTACAAACCCTAATTATTACTATTGATTTGATGATTGGTTGGTAAGAATTCCATCATTGTTTCATTTTGATTTAAAATATATTAATAGAGTTATATTATAATAATAGAGTTAGGATTCTATCCATAATTATGTTAAAATAAAAATTCGAGTCTTTACCTGTTCAAGAAAGAGCGCGATTAGTCCAATAGCTGTATCTATAGTAAGTTCCACTCCTTAGGGTGGAATTCAATTAGAAACCTATTAGCATTTTAAATAGTCTTTTTTCCTGGTCGGAGTCAATAAGGTCATGAAAAAACAATTAACGTTTTTTATCTTGTATTTTACGCACAATGGATTTATCTGGACCAATACATGATTTTCTTTTAGTCTTTCTAGGATTAGGTCTGATATTCGGAGGTCTAGCAGTAGTATTGCTTACTAATGCAATTTATTCTGCCTTTTCTTTGGGATTCGTTCTTGTTTGTATATCCTTATTTTATATTTTATCAAATTCTCATTTTGTAGCTGCTGCGCAGCTCCTTATTTATGTAGGAGCTATAAATGTTTTAATTCTATTTAGTGTGATGTTCATGAATGGTCCAGAGTATTCAAAAGGTTTTAATCTTTGGGCTGTTGGAAATGGGGTCACCTCTATAGTTTCTACAAGTATTTTTGTTTTATTAATTACTTTTATTTCAGATACGACCTGGTACGGGATTATTTGGACTACAAGAGCAAACCAGATTCTCGAACAAGATTTAATAAATACTGGCCAACAAATTGGAATTCATTTATCAACAGATTTCTTTCTTCCGTTTGAATTCATTTCAATAATTCTTTTAGTTGCTTTAATAGGTGCGATTACTGTGGCTCGTGATCCATAAACCTGTAAAATTAGTAATCACAATACAAATTTCACTCTGTTCTAGATTATCACATATATTTTTCGCCAATTCGATTTGAAGATTATTCATAATAAAACTCCTTTTATTCGACCTATTACTAATATATGTCTTTGCTCTGTACTTGTAATATTCTTAATTGTAGTTAATCCAATCTGTTAATCTTGACTTTTTATTCGTTGTTTATGTTTATATTGAAATAAATTGAAATTTATAAGGAGTTGGTCTATGATGCTCGAACTTGTACTTGTTTTCAGTGCCTATTTATTTTCTATCGGTATTTATGGATTGATTACGAGTCGAAATATGGTTAGAGCCCTTATGTGTCTTGAACTTATACTAAATGCTGTTAATATGAATTTCGTAATATTTTCTGATTTTTTTGATAGTCGCCAATTAAAAGGAAATATTTTTGCAATTTTTGTTATATCTATCGCAGCCGCCGAAGCTGCTATTGGACCGGCTATCGTTTCGTCAATTTTTCGTAATCGAAAATCAATTCGTATTAATCAATCCAATTTGTTGAATAAGTAATATTGATGATATAAAATAGAATGTTCATATTCATTAATTCGAATTTAAATTGGTATCTATGATACATAATGTATCTGATCGTGTTTGTGAAAATAGAAAAAATTAAAGTATCTTGGCTTTATCTTATGAATCGATGTGGAATGAAATATTGAATAGCAAAATTCTGGCAAATCATTGATTCATCTGGTGTCTAAATATATATAAATTTAGGAATTTACTAGGTCGAAAATTTATGACATTAAAAAAAATTAAAAGATCCAATGTCACACTCAGTAAAAATTTATAATACATGTATAGGGTGCACTCAATGTGTTCGGGCCTGCCCCACGGATGTATTAGAAATGATACCTTGGGACGGATGTAAAGCTAAACAAATAGCTTCCGCCCCAAGAACAGAAGATTGCGTCGGTTGTAAGAGATGTGAATCCGCCTGCCCAACGGATTTCCTGAGTGTACGAGTTTATTTATGGCATGAAACAACTCGAAGCATGGGTCTAGCTTATTGACTCTTTCCATAAAACCATAAAAAGCCACTTGAACCCATTTGCTTTTTTGTTTACCGACAAAAACCCGTACTTGAAAAACCAATATTGGTTTTTCAAGTACGGGTTTTTGTGGCCCAAGTGTATCTTGTCTTTACCACGAATTCTTTTCCTTGGTCAACAACATTTGTCCTTTTACCAATATCCGCGGGTTGCTTAATTTTCTTTTTCCCTCATAAAGGAAATAAGATAATTAGGTGGTATACTATTTCTATCTGTATATTAGAACTTCTTTTAATGACCTATGCTTTCTCTTATTATTTCCAATTGGACGATCCATTAATTCAATTAGCGGAGGATTATAAGTGGATCGATTTCTTGGATTTTGATTGGCGATTGGGGATAGATGGACTCTCGCTAGGACCCATTTTATTGACAGGATTTATCACGACTTTAGCTACTTTAGCGGCTCGGCCAGTTACTCGGGATTCCAGATTATTTCATTTTCTGATGTTAGCGATGTATAGTGGCCAAATAGGATTATTTGCTTCTCAAGATCTTTTACTTTTTTTCATTATGTGGGAGTTAGAATTAATTCCCGTTTATCTACTTCTATCCATGTGGGGAGGAAAGAAACGTTTGTATTCAGCTACAAAATTTATTTTGTATACTGCGGGCAGTTCTATTTTTTTATTAATGGCAGCTTTGGGTCTCGCTTTATATGCGTTCAATGAACCAACATTCAATTTTGAAAAATCAGCCAATCAATCATATCCTGTAAGCCTAGAAATACTATTCTATATTGGGTTTCTTGTTGCTTTTGCTGTCAAATCACCGATTATACCTTTCCATACATGGTTACCAGACACCCACGGAGAAGCACATTATAGTACTTGTATGCTCTTAGCCGGAATCTTATTAAAAATGGGGGCATATGGATTGATTCGAATCAATATGGAATTATTACCCCACGCCCATTCTTTATTTTCTCCCTGGTTGGTAATAGTAGGCGCAATACAAATAATCTATGCAGCTTTAACATCTTCTGGTCAACGAAATTTAAAAAAGAGAATAGCCTATTCTTCTGTATCTCATATGGGTTTCATAATTATAGGGATTTGCTCTATAAGTGATATGGGACTCAATGGCGCTGTTTTACAAATAATATCACATGGATTTATTGGTGCTGCACTTTTTTTCTTGGCGGGGACAAGTTATGATAGAATACATCTTGTTTATCTTGACGAAATGGGCGGAATGGCTACCCTAATGCCAAAAATATTCACGATGTTCAGTGTCTTATCATTAGCCTCCCTTGCATTACCGGGCATGAGTGGTTTTGTTGCGGAATTAATAGTCTTTCTTGGAATAATTACCGGCCAAAAATATCTTTTAATGCCAAAAATTCTAATTACTTTTGTAATGGCAGTTGGAATGATATTGACTCCTATTTATTTATTATCCATGTTACGCCAAATGTTCTATGGATACAAGCTGTTTGATGCTGCAAACTCGTATTTTTTTGATTCTGGGCCCCGGGAATTTTTTGTTTCGATATGTCTACTTTTACCAGTAATAGGTATTGGACTTTTTCCGGATTTCGTTTTCTCATTAGCAGTTGAGAAGGTTAGTGCTATTCTATCTAATTATTTTAATAGGTAGTTATTCGAAATAAAACAAAAAATAAATCAAAAAAAACCTATTCTTTCATTAAAACAAAAAAAGAAGAATTACAACCGAATATCTTTGGCATTTGTGAGAACCTTTTGAATCACTATATTACTTGATTCAAAAGGTTCTCACAAATGCCACTTAACTGAGGTTTCTTATATATCTATAATTATTATAGCCTATAATTAGAATATAAGAAATATATTCTTATTATAGGCTGGGTTGGGCTGTCCTATGGTTTTATTCGTCAATACTTTTTTTTTTTCAATTCAATTTAATGTAAATGAACCATAACTATGTAGTCCTATTCCCAATAAATTAACCCCAAAATAGCATATCCAGATTATAAGAAAGCCTATAGAAGCAACAATTGCAGAACTGAAACCTTGAAAATTTTTATTGGTTCGAGTATGCAAATAAATTGCAAATATGACCCAAGTAATAAATGCCCAAGTTTCCTTTGGGTCCCAATTCCAATAGGACCCCCATGTTTCATTAGCCCAGACTGCTCCTGAAAGGATACCTATGGTTAAAAAGATAAACCCTATACTAATAATACGATAACTCCAATTATCCAATTGTTGAATCAACTGAAATCGGTAATAATTCCTATCCCTATTCCTATTTGTCTTTAAAGACAAAGAAGAAAGAGTTTGTGACAAATCGTTCCTTTGCCTCATGTAAAGGATGGAAAGGATCTTGGCGAAGGAAAAATCTTTTAAGAAATTTATGCTTTTTTTAACAGTTCTTATGACGATTTTTCGAAATCGAATTACTAGAAGCGCTACTGATAATAATGATCCACATAAAAGAGCTGCATAGCCCAATATCATCATACTTACGTGCATCATTAACCACTGGGATTGCAGAGCGGGTACTAAGATTTCGGATTGATGCATATCAGTTAAAAAACCCGAAGTAGCAAAGCTTTGGGTACAAAAAGTACTAGGCGCGGTTATTACGCTTAAAAAATTTTGATGCTTTTTAAAATAAGGAACCATATGGATAATGGAGAAACCCCAAGAAAGGAATATTAATGATTCATATAAATCACTTATTGGTAAATGTTTCAAATAAATCCAACGAGTAATTAATAATCCTGTTATACAGCAAAAAGTAATTAGCATACCCTTTTCTGACGAATCAGATAGTTCGGTAAATTCAGCGACTAATAAACTTAGCAAATTAATTAAAATTACAATTGAAATCACCGAAAACGATATATGAGTCAATACATGTTCAAAACTTAACATAATCATAAAAGACAAAAAAAACATAATAAAGTTACTTTAATTATGCATAAGGCATATTTAAATTGGGAATTCAATTCATTATACGATTTTTTGTATCCTTTTGAAAACAAAAAAAAAAGACGTTATGCCGCTACTCGGACTCGAACCGAGATGCTCTAGCACTGCTTCCTAAGAGCAGCGTGTCTACCGATTTCACCATAGCGGCTTGCTCAACATTATAATAACCTATTTTGATTCAATCGTCAAACTTAAACTATTTAATAGAATATTTTTTAGGTCAATCAACTTAATGAAAAAACAATTGGAATGCAAAATTCCAATTTTAGTGATCCATTCTAAGGATTTCTGGAAATACTTTTTTGTATTACTCGTTAGAATTTCATTCTGTAGCGAACTTTTATTAGGATTTAGTAAACCAATTAGATATTGATCTCCGGGTATATTATATAATAAAAAAAGGGTTGTTAGTTCTGTCCAAAAAGATTGACCAATTCAATATATATATTTTGGTACAATGTTGGGCCCAAACATATGATCATGATCAAAACGAGATTTTTCAAAATTTATATAGTTTGATCTACCTATAAAATGAAAGGCGCTTTTTTTTTTCTTAATTGAGTTGAAAGCAAAAAAAGGTTGATTCTATTTTCTATAGTTATTTCAAATAATAATTGTTAAGAAAGTGCTAAAATAAGCTTGAAACTTATTCAAATTCTTGATTTATTTTTTTTACTAAAGACCTTAGATTTGCCCTTTTCTATTCAATTTTCCATTCAAAGTTTAAATAAAAATACAAATAAAAATCAAACACGTCTTAATCTTTTGATTTTGTCTCTTTATTTATTATTGTTATGCTTTTTTATGATTCTGACAAGTGGGTCGATGGGGAAAATCGGAATCCCCATCCCCAAAATGATAAACGAAATTCTACTTTTTCTCATATCAAGTCGAGTTGAATTAGCCCAGGTTTTTCTTTTTTATTTGTCGCACAAAAAAACTTTTCGAATTACCTGTAGAAAGGGATTTTGCTAAGGAAAAAGCTTTCAGCGCTGCCCAAGATCCTTTTCTTTTCCAAATATTTTTTCGAATACGCTTTTTTGCTATAGAAGTGCGCTTTTTTGGAACTGCCATTCAAAAAAAAGTAAAGTAATTAATATTCTATATGGATGTGAAAGACATCTATTGTTAAAAAAAACGCATTCTTTATTATATCGAGCATATCGATCTTTTTAGTGAGTCTTTATATGATATTCTCTTCATCTTCATAAAAAAGCGCGTCCATTTATTTCTTATTTTTCTCTTTCGATTTATATCCTTTTTCATCATACTACATTAAGAAATAATTATTTCTTTATTGAATTGAGTAAGGATCTGATAAAAACAATCTTTTTTTATCATTCCGATTCAAATTCAAATAAAAATCGAGTACTATTTTTGATAAAATTCTTCACTCTTTCTATATGTATCTATATGTATAAAAATCCTTATTAATTATTGTAATTTATAATAATAAATGCAAATTTCATTTTAGAATTAGGTATCCTTTTCTATTTTCACTAGTATCCTTGTGATATCATTTGACCAATTTAAACTTCTTAATTTGAATATATGAAGTATTTGGAAAAAGATTAAGAATAATTTTAAATAATGAGATTTTTTTATGGAACATACATATCAATATTCATGGATTATACCTTTCGTTACACTTCCAGTCCCTATGTTAATAGGAATGGGACTCCTACTTTTCCCGGCGTCAACAAAAAAACTTCGTCGTATGTGGGCTTTTTCAAGTATTTTTTTGTTAAGTACAGTTTTAGTTTTTTCGACCAATCTGTCTATTCAGCAAATAAATAGCAGTTCTGTCTATCAATATATATGGTCGTGGACCATTAACAATGATTTTTCTTTAGAGTTTGGATATTTGATCGACTCACTTACTTCCATTTTGTTAATATTAATTACTACGGTTGGAATTTTTGTCCTTATTTATAGTGATAGTTATATGTCTTATGATCAAGCCTATTTAAGATTTTTTGCTTATATGAGCTTTTTCAATACTTCAATGTTGGGATTAGTTACTAGTTCGAATTTAATACAAATCTATATTTTTTGGGAATTAGTTGGAATGTGCTCGTATCTATTAATAGGGTTTTGGTTCACACGACCGATTGCGTCCAATGCTTGTCAAAAGGCGTTTGTAACTAATCGTGTAGGCGATTTTGGTTTATTATTAGGAATTTTAGGTCTTTATTGGATAACGGGCAGTTTCGAATTTCAGGATTTGTTTGAAATATTCAATAACTTAATTTCGAATAATGACAATGAACTTTTCTTTTTTACTTTGTGCGCCTTCCTATTATTTTCCGGTGCAATTGCTAAATCTGCGCAATTCCCCTTTCATGTATGGTTACCAGATGCCATGGAAGGACCCACCCCTATTTCCGCTCTGATACACGCGGCTACTATGGTAGCCGCGGGAATTTTTCTTGTAGCTCGACTTCTTCCTCTTTTCGTAGTCATACCTTATATAATGAATCTAATCGCTTTGATAGGGATAATAACAGTACTTTTAGGAGCTACTTTAGCTCTTGCCCACAAAGATATTAAAAGAAGTTTAGCCTATTCGACAATGTCTCAATTGGGTTATATGATGTTAGCTTTAGGTATGGGGTCTTATCGAGCCGCTTTATTTCATTTGATTACTCATGCATATTCGAAAGCCTTGTTGTTTTTAGGATCTGGATCCATTATTCATTCAATGGAAGCTATTGTTGGCTATTCCCCAGATAAGAGCCAGAATATGATTCTTATGGGGGGTTTAACAAAACGTGTTCCAATTACAAAAAACGCTTTTTTATTAGGAACTCTCTCTCTTTGTGGTATTCCACCCCTCGCCTCTTTTTGGTCTAAAGATGAAATTCTTAATGATAGTTGGTTGTATTCACCTATTTTCGGAATAATAGCTTGTTCGACGGCGGGATTAACAGCCTTTTATATGTTTCGGGTTTATTTACTTACTTTTGGGGGGCATTTCAATGTTCATTTTACAAATTACAGCGGTAAAAAAAGCAGTGCGCTCTATTCACTATCTCTATGGGGTAAAGGAGAATCAAAAATGTTAAAAAAGAAAATGGGTTTATTAGCTTTATTAACAATCAATAATAGTGAACGGGCTTCTTTTTTTTGTAAGAAAAGATATCAAATTGACGGTACTGTAAAAAAGATGACGCGCCCTTTTGTTATTAATCATTTTGGAACTAAAAGCATTTTTTCCTATCCGCAAGAATCAGATAATACTATGTTATTTCCAATGTTAGTTTTGGGACTATTTACTCTCTTTATTGGAGCAATAGGAATTCCTTTTAATCAATTTAATCAAGAAGGGGTGGATTTAGATATATTATCTAAACTGTTAAGTCCATCTTTAAACCTTTTGCATCAGAATGAAAATAATTCTGCAGATTTTTTTGAATTTCTAACAAAGGCCACTTTTTCGATCAGTATAGCTTTTTTTGGAATATTTATAGCCTCTTCTTTATATAAGCCGGTTTATTCATCCTTACAGAATTTTAAATTCTTCAATTTGTTCGTCAAAAAGGGTCCTAAAAGAATTTTTTGGGATAAAACAATAAACATGATATATGATTGGTCTTATAATCGTGCTTACATAGATACTTTTTATGCACGATTTTTAACTAAAGGTATAAGAGAATTAGTAGAATTTACTCTGTTCTTTGATAGACGAGTAATTGATGGAATTATCAATGGGATCGGTGTTATGAGTTTCTTTATAGCAGAAGGTATCAAATATGTAGGAGGCGGGCGGATCTCTTCTTATCTCTTAGTTTTTTTATTTTCTATATTAATATTAATTTTTATTAATTTACTATTTTATTAATTTTAACTCTCTTCTAATATTATTTTTTTTCTGTTAAATATTTTTCTATATCATATTAAAATAAAATATATATTTTATTTCATATGATATGAATTATCATGTTTATCTTGAATTATACTTTTATTTCCTTTTCTATTAATTCTATATTTTCTAGAATTCGATTCTATATTAATTAGTAATATATTTACTATTTTTTATTAAAAAGTTGAGTTTAGGTTGGTTTTTAGTTGGTTAATAGGTGAATTTTTAGGTGAATTTTTTACCATAAAATGAAATCCTCCTCCTACCGCCCATTTTTAAAATAGTTTTATTGATCAGGAATAATAACAAAAAATGGAATAAGAATAATAAATAAGAATGTCAATTCATTTTTCTTTTTATACACAAAAATCTTCAATTCGTTAGCAATTCCGAATTTTGTCAAATAGAATTTCTTATTAATTAATACAATTTTTTTTTCTTTTTTTTTAGTTGGCTAGAAATAAAAAAGGATAGTATATCTCTTCACTTACAAAAGAGAAAATTTTGTATCTCAAAGTAAATTCCATGGCTTCCTTTCTAGATAGAATTGATAGGCAATCGAATTCCAGGTATCAGAATAGAATATAGAATGGAAAACAAGGAATGTGTCTATATCCTTGTTTTCCTATATTAGATCAGATATGCTATAGAATATATATATATGACAAACGTACCTTTATTTCATTTTCAATTGTGGATAGATACGTATCCTTAACATACTGAACCGACTGGAATTATTTGTATTAAACCAAAAGCGGTTCATACAAGCTAAATCTTCGAATCGAAAATTGGGCCAAAGAAAAAGTTTGAATTGAAGTAGTTTCTTTTTCTCTCTATCAAAATATTGACTTTTTTCTATAATGTCATATTGACTTTTTTCTATAATGTCAAAGCGGCTGCAGTTTTTTCTATTATTACTTTTGAAAAGTTCTGTATTCATATGAATATCATTTTCTTTTTTTGAATTGAAAGAGAGTAGAATTCTCAACTCTCTACGACTTCTAGTGGATAAAAGATTTTCAGGAACAAGAAAATCTTTTTTCTTTCTAAATCCAATTATACTTTTAAGTCTTTCAATAGATTTGCAAAAATTCTCTTTATTAATATAGCTTTTTTCTCCGCATCCTTGATTAATTTGTTGTTTGGTCTTATGAACCAATAAAATAGCTATGGTTTGATACATAAGAAATTTTCCATTAAGCTTCGTCTTGTTTTTTTTCGGTACACGCGGAATCTCAACAACCAATCTTCCTCTAGAGATCAATTTTAGATCTCCCCTAGTCCTATCCTTAAGCCGAGCATTTTTCTTTTGACTCCGAAAAGCAAAAATGTCCACATTAAATTCTCTTCGTCGAATCAAGGATTTAATCCATAGATTTTTCTTTGTTTTGTCCTTTTGAAAGAAGGCCTTGTCTTTTAGCAGGTAAGTATATGTTTGGATATTCGACGAAATGCTTTCGTCTACATCCTTAGCATCTATGGTCGCTCTGAATGGCTGGTGAGCTCGCCGTTTGAGTGGACTCAAAAGAAAATTCCGCCAACCGGTGTTTTCTGTTCTACTGGTGTTTCCTGTTCTACTGGTGTTTTTTGTTCTCCTTCTCCTGGTGCTTTGTGGTGTACTGATGATTATTCTGCTCCTGGTTTGTGGTCTCCTGATGATTATTCTTCTCTTGGCGTTTTTTATTTTTGGTCTACTGGTGATTACGCTTCTACTGGTGATTAGTCTTCTACTGGTGTTTCTTGTTCTCCTGGTGGTTCTCTTTGGTATTCTGAGAATTGATTGAAGATTCACTGGGTTCTGAAATCGAGTTTCTTTATAATTGAAAAGAAGTAATTGGGTTGGTATTACCCACGGTCTTCTCTTATATGCGTTGTAAAGTTTGTCGAATTTTGAAAAAAAGAACCCCAATTCAAAATTTGATACGAGACAGTATACTATTTCGTCATTCATTCCCATCCAATCTAACTCAGGTGGGTGTCTTTTTACAAATTCTTGACCTCTTTTGACAAGCATAGGATACAAAATATCTTTGTCACAAAAACGATCTCGGTCACCGTCTTTCTCAATTATTTGATATTTATTCCCCTTACTCTCCGTTTCAGTATTTTCGTTGTTTTTTTCAATATTAATCCAGAATTCCATTTTTTCTTTGTTTGTAAGACAAAAATGGAAAATTCTCCAATCCAAATATTTTCTCTTCGGGCTTTTCTCCATATCGAAAAGAGCCTCTGATTCTAGATAATCGGCAACAAAAGACTTCTGTGATACTAGATATTTGGCAGGATTCTCTGCTTCTAGAAAACCTGGAACGCACTCCGATTCGGGAATCCCCTCTAATTCTAGAAAAAATAGAAAGTCCTCTGTTTCTAGAGAATCGGCAATCCCCTCTGATTGTAGAGAATTTTGGAAATTTTCTAGAGAATTCGGGAAATTAGAGTTAGGTATACTTAGCGAAGGTGTACCTCTTAAGATATGAAAGAATTCCCTTTTCATTTTATCGGTTTTGTAATTAAAACCAATTTTTTTCTTATCGCCGCTATAGCTATAATTAATGGATTTATGTGATAAAAGATTATATCTGTTGTGTTTTTTAGAATTATCTTTTACTTTGAGTAATAAATCCAATTCAGAGAAATTCGATTTGTTTAAATCTTTATTTTTAACTGTATCTTTATTTCTGTATCTTTATTTTTAACTGTGCGCTGTTGATTAACTCGATTTCGCCATTTTTGTAGTATTAATTCCGACCATTTAATCTGAAAGAAATTGGAGTTATATGGATAATGGCTCCTTAACCAGTTTTTCCATTGATTCATTACAGAATCTCTAAAGTTTATATCTTTTAATTTCGACGGAAATAACCCTTCCAAAAAATCTTTTATTTCAGTTTTGTCGGAATTTTGTGATTTTTTCTTTCAGTTTTTGTCGGAATTTTCGTTTAGGTTTAGATGGATGCCAAGGTTTTAGACGAAAGGGAAATAGGATTTTTATTTGAAGACCTTGGTCTAACCATTCTTTCGGCAATTTTGTTTCTGATACTGGAGTTCCATCAGAAATGCAGAAAAAATGGATTTCTCTTTTCCAATCTTCGAAATCCTTCTCCCATTCGGGAGTTTGGAATAAGAGGATCCGAATGATGTTTTTAGCTATTATTAATGTTTTTAGCTATTATTAATGAAGGTACTAGAAAAGTTTTTCTAAAAGCCGATTGGAATAATAACAAAAAAGGTCTGCTTAGTTCCAAAGCCCACTCGGATTTCCAATATATGACTGTTGCTATTTGGTGCTGTTCTGCCATGCCTTCTCTGTTTTCCTGTATTTCCAAGCTTACTTGTCTTGCGCGCTCCTCTTGTTTTCTTTGTTGAATTGCTTCCTCTTTCTTTTCGCGTATCTCGCTTTCTTTTGTTTTTTTCTTTGTATAAGTCAAACCTAAAAGTTTGAATCCTACTTTTGAAGTTAGAAACGCGATTTTTATCCGGTCGGAAATCAAATAATAAATGGAAAAAAGGAAAGAAAGAAGATCTTCTGTTCTCTCCAAAAAGAGAAGACTATGGAAATGCACTTGATATAATGGATAAAGAGACGATTTGCGCCTTTTCATTAGCGTCGAGTTTTCTGGTATAGATCGTTCCGAGTAGTAGAAATGGCCCCTTCTAAATTCTAGCATAGATATTGGCCGTTCTGGACGATAACGGTGCGCTGTATATTTTGCTGGGACCCCATCATCAGTATTGACAAAAATATCTACACGTCTTTTTATTCGTACAAAATTGAAATCTGGAGGATTCGCTACGTCGATTTCTTGCACCCTGTTCACCAGTGCGAGTGCGTTAGTACAGCGTTCAATTATTTTCTTTCGCCAATGTAGTACTGCATTAGACAATAAAGAGTTTAAAATTAGTATTCGATCGTCTTCGTTCTTTTCTCAAGTATATTCCGAATAGGAAATCCTTTATCTAGATTTTTTACTCTATTTAAAAACTCATTACTTAGGGTTTTCTTTCTTTGTTCATTGTTAGAATTCCAAGGATTATACAATTCCGTAGAGGTGAGTTTTTCTGTTGTCAATAAATAGATTTTTCTTTGTATCTTTTCCAAAAAAGTTGACAAAACAGATGGATACGTAAAAGATATTCTTTCCTTTCCATCACTTCGACATGTATGAAAAAAATATTCTGACATCCTATTTTGTATAGGATCTCTCAAGTTAGCTGTGAATCGATCTTTTCTTAAGTGAGCTGTCACTCGATCTGTTTTTATAGCTTGAAATGGGCGATTCCAGTGTTGAAAATCGAAAAGAAGA